ATATTTAGTAATTCCTGAACTACTTCTTCTGTATCGGGGATCGTCGAAATAAGCAAGAATACTATTTCTACGTAAAATCCCATTTATGGGTATTTCAATCGAGATACCAGAACGGAGCATTAGTTCTTTCTCCCGTTCTTGATCATATTGGAATGGGATGATGAATCTATTTCTTCGCCTTTTCGCCAATAAATCAGAATTCTCGTGGAGAATGGCAGGATATAGGAAATTCCAATGACCATTAGATATGATTCGATCAGGTCCTGAATAATCAAGAATCCCCTGCCCTTTTTTACTGGAAGGATCCGAACTAAACAATTTGTGTCTCACTCGATCATTAGTCACTGAGAGGTCAGAAATAGATCTCCGTTCGACAGAAAGAGAATGAACATTCATTTGATCTTGATCCTTGTGGAGCGAAAAAGTGACTATACTGGATCTGCACGGACCTCCTGATAATATCCATAAATGACTTGTTTTTGGTAAGAGATGAACATTACCATATCTATATTCAGGCGCATGGTACACATCGGTACTCCAGTGCATTTCTCCCTCTGAGTCAGAATAAATATGTTTTCGAACCCTCTCTTTAAAATTGAAAGTGGATGTTCCAGCGCGAATCTCAGCAATCACTTGTTCTGATTCTACATATTGATCGTTTTGAACTAAAAGAAAACTTTTTTGTGGAATATTCACATTATGTAGAATATCCTGACTCTCAATAGTTACATACAGGTCTATATAACATAGAAAAGCAGGATGTCCATGACGTGTACGTGTGGGATGAACCAAATCCTCATTGAATTTTATTTTTCCATTAGAAGGAGCTCGTACATGTTCTGCAGTACCACCTGTAAATACTCCACCGGTATGAAAAGTTCTTAATGTTAGTTGAGTCCCTGGTTCCCCAATTGATTGACCTGCAATAATACCTACTGCTTCTCCCAATTCGACCAGGTCGCCATGAGTGGGACTCCGACCATAACATAATCTACAGATCCAAGATGTACTCCTGCAAATAAAGGGGGTTCGAATATATATTGATTGTGCTCGAAAGGTTATGAATCGATTGACAAGTCCAATACCAATATCTTGATTTCGAGTGGCAATGCATCGTAGACCCATATATATATCGTCTGCTAATACACGACCAATTAGTGTTTGGATCCAAATTTTTTCCGTCATCCCATTTCGAGGACTCACGGAAATACCTCGGATAGTGCCACAATCTGTTCTACGCACAACAATGTGTTGAACTACTTCAACAAGTCTACGCGTGAGGTATCCAGCATCTGATGTTCGTACAGCAGTATCCACAACTCCTTTGCGGGCTCCGTAGCAGGAAATTATATATTCCGTTAAAGAGAGTCCTTCGCGTAAATTGCTTTGAATGGGTAAATCAATCATTTGTCCTTGGGGGTCCGACATTAATCCTCTCATACCTACTAATTGGTGTACCTGAGATGCATTTCCTCTAGCTCCCGAAAAGGACATTATATGGACTGGATTAGAAGGATCAGTCATCCTAAAATTAGGATGCATTTCTTGTCTCAAATATTCACTTGTAGCATACCATATCTCAATGGATTGACGCAATTTTTCTACCGCGTGTACATTCCCATAATGATGGTGCTTTTCTAAAATCAAACTTTGTTGTTCAGCATCTTGGACTAGCCATCCCTTAGAAGGTATTGTTAAAAGGTCATCAATTCCTAATGAAATGGATGTAGCAGTGGCTTGCTGGAAACCCAGAGTCTTTACTTGATCCAGGATGTGCGATGTATATGCCATTCCGAAGTGATCTATTAATCTGCTAATAAGTCGTTTCATGGCAGTTGCATCTATCACTTTATTGTGAAAAACCAGATCGGCCCGTTCTGCCATAAGTACCTCCATATTCCGCTGAGTAGGATTCGACAATGGGTTTGAGTCAGTGATTTGAAGACTTCCTTTCCTCGATCTTGATTCACGTAGAAATTCAGGAATTATGATACCGGTTGAGCCGTAGAGAACCGAATTCCCACGGTATCACATAATTACTTAGCTTAGGTATCGTATGAGTAGGCCCGACAAAACCCTTGTATGGCTTCTTCTATTTCTCGATAAAAAGAAATATGACCGACAGTTGTTCGAATGTATATACAAAGGATTTCTTTTTTTACACTTCTTACTATTAGATAGTGCCCATAAATCTCATGATAGGTACCCAAAGATTCATATTGAACTTCGATGGGAACTTCTCTTGAGGCAATGACACGTTGATCGAGTCGCCACCGGAGCCACAAAGGACTATCTAAATTGATTCGTTTCTGCCGATAAGCTCCAAGTGCATCATAGGAACTACAAAAATAGGGTTCTTTCTCTTTCGTATACTTATTATCGTCAACCGTTTCATTTTGAAAGTTTCTTCGATTACATGGATTATACCTATTTGAACAAATACCTCGACGATTCCCGATCGTTAATATATAGAGTCCAATAAGCATATCTTGAGTTGGTA